AGATTATAGTATAATTATATACACATATTAGTAAATTCTAGATTCTAGCTATCTACATATTGGTATATTCTAAATATCTACACACTGGTATATTCTAAATATTTACACACTGGTAAATTCTAAAATATCTACACACTGGTAAATTCTAAATATCTACACACTGGTAAATTCTAAATATCTACACACTGGTAAATTTCTAAATATCCAATCTAACGCTTAAATCTCAGCCATTTTATCTTTTTATTAATTTTTCTTATAAAGGGAAAGTATATTTTTAATTATTAAGTTTTATTAACTTATTTAATGTTTTCAAAACATTTGTTTTATATTAAACTAAACAATTATATTAATTAATTATTATTTATAGTATTTAAATTATTTTTCTATCTCATCATCGAAGAATTAGTGGATTTAAGATATAATATGAGAAATATAAAAAAGTCAGAATTTGTCCTGTTAAAACGTAAGGTTCTTCTACGGGCCGTGCTCCAATTCATGTTAGTTGAATAACTATTGAGATAAAAAATCAAAATAATCACTGATTTACAGGATAAAAGGCTAATCCTCGAAATTTTGATTTATGTGTGAAAGGGAAAGTTATTAGAGCTACGACTGATAATACTAGCGCAATAACTCCCAGTGCTTTATTAGGAATTGATCGTAAAATTGCGTAAGCAAATAAAAAATATCATTCAGGTTGAATGTGCTTTGGTGTAACTATTGGATTAGCTGGAATAAAATTATCTGGGTCTATGAGAGCAGATGGAAATAAAAGTGATAATATTAGTAAAGCTCATAATATAACTACGAATCCAACAATATCTTTATATGTAAAATATGGATGAAATGGGACTTTATCTATTTGTCTGGAAATTCCTAAAGGGTTATTAGCCCCTGTTTGGTGTAGGAATATAATATGTACTACAGATAAAGCTATTACTACAAAAGGGAATAAAAAATGTAAAGAGTAAAATCGTATTAAAGTGGCGTTTTCAACTGCAAATCCACCTCAAATTCAATTTACTAAATAAGTTCCTACATATGGAATTGCTGAAAATAAACTAGTAATTACCGTAGCCCCCCAAAAAGATATTTGTCCCCATGGTAATACATAACCTAAAAATGCTGTTGCTATAACTAAAAATAAAATAATAACTCCAACAATTCACGCTGGAATATTTATATAAGATCCATAGTAAATCCCACGTCCAACATGAAGATATAAACATACGAAGAAGAAAGAACCTCCATTAGCATGTAGCGATCGTATTAATCATCCATAATTTACATCTCGATGAATATGAGCAACAGAAGAAAAAGCTAGATCTACATGTGCTGTATAATGTATAGATAAAAATAATCCTGTTATAATTTGAATGATTAAACAGAGGCCAAGTAAAGAYCCAAAATTTCAAAATGTAGAGATATTACTAGGTAGCGGCATATCAATTAATGCTCCATTAATAATTTTAATAAGRGGGTGAGTTTTACGCATTGGTATTTTCATAAGTTATAAGACGAAGAGGACTTGAAGAAGATTTTATAATTTTTACTACAACTAATAAAGCAAGAAGTAAATAACTAATAATAAAAAAAGTAAAGAATGCTGAAGGTGTGTTATAAATTGGGCTATTAAATAATGAGTTTGATCTAAATTTATATTCGTTTATTAAAGAGGATGAYATTATTAGTATTTTGTTTGATAAAATAATAGGATCATAAATAATTAATAAAAAAAATACCAACATTACAATAATAAAAGACATAAGAAAAAAGTTAATATCAATAGTAAACTGTTCATTTGAAGCTAAAGATGCAACATAAATAAATAATACTAATATTCCTCCTAAAAAAATCAAAAATAGAATATAAGAGAATCAGAAGGTTTTATTTAGTGTTCCYGARGCAACTGCTACTAGAGTTGTTTGAATAAGCAAGATTAACCCTGCAGACAGAGGATGAGAAACTCGTATAAAAGACATTGAAAATATAATAATGATGGGTAGAATTAAATATAAAATATCGTAGTATATTTATCTTACGAAGTTTTAAGAAATTAAAAAATTTCAATTTTGATTTACAAGACCAATGTTTTTATTTAAACTATTAAAACTATTTTAATTAATGATAATTCTGAATAATAGTATAACTTTAGTTTCTTTTTTTATAGTATTTAGGGGAATATGGTCGTTTGTATCCTACCGTAAACATTTGTTAAACACATTATTAAGATTAGAATTTATTATATTAGGATTTTTTTTCTTTATAAATAATTGTATTTCTGGGATTGGGAGTGAGGTTTATTTTGTTTTATTTTTTTTAACGTTAGCTGCCTGTGAGGGCGCTTTAGGCCTTTCTTTATTAGTCTCGATTGTTCGTAGTCATGGTAATGACTATTTTAATAGATTTAGAACCTTAGGATGTTAAAATTTATTTTATCTCTTATAATATTAATAGTTTTTATTGGGGAATGGAATTTGGGTCAGAGGGGACTTTTTATTTTATGTTTTTTATTAAGTATTTTTTCATACCATGATTTTTATATAAGAAGTTTAGGATTTGGATTGGGAACAGACTATTTAAGATATATTTTGATTTTACTTAGGGCTTGAATTATATCTTTAGTAATTAGCTCTAGTACTAAAGTAAATTTTTTTAAAATTTATCCTTCTTCTTTTTTATTTGTAAATCTTCTTCTTTTAGCTGCTTTGTTTATTACTTTTAGTTCTATAGATTATTTAATGTTTTATATTAGGTTTGAAGCCTCTTTAATTCCTACTTTGATTTTAATTTTAGGTTGAGGTTATCAACCAGAGCGAATTCAAGCAGGTGTATATATGTTATTTTATACTTTATTGGCTTCTTTACCTTTATTAGTTTCTATTTTATATATTTATAAAATTAATGGTAGTTTAAGAATTGGTTTAATATATAATATGGTGGGGCAATCTAGAATTAATTTAATTTGATTTATTTGTTCTATGATGGCGTTTGTAGTTAAATTACCTATATATCTTTTTCATTTATGATTGCCTAAAGCTCACGTTGAAGCTCCTGTAGCTGGTTCTATAATTTTAGCTGGTGTTTTATTGAAACTTGGTGGTTATGGTCTTATTCGTATTTTACCTTTATTTGGGGAATTAAATAAAAGAATCAATTGATTTTGAATTGGATTGAGAATTTTAGGTGGTTTTATTGTTAGATTAATTTGTTTGCGTCAGGTAGATATAAAATCTTTAATTGCCTATTCTTCTGTTGCTCACATAGGGTTAGTTTTAAGAGGATTAGTTATATTTGGTTGGTGAGGAATAAATGGAGCTGTGGTGGTTATAGTCGGACATGGTTTATGTTCTTCTGGTATATTTTGTTTAGCTAATATAGTTTATGAACGTATAGGAAGACGTAGACTTTTAATTAATAAAGGACTAATAAATTTTATACCTAGGATAGCTTTGTGGTGGTTTTTATTAAGAATTGGCAATATAGCGGCCCCTCCTACTATTAATTTATTGGGTGAGATTAATTTAATTATAAGAATAGTAAGATGAAGTAAAGTGACTATGTTGGGTATTTGTTTATTATCTTTCTTTAGAGCTGGATACACATTATATTTATATTCACTAAGTCAGCATGGTTTATTTTCTAGTTCTCTATATTCTTGTTGTTCAGGAAAAGTGCGTGAATATTTAGTATTAAGTTTACATTGAATTCCTTTAAATATTCTAATTTTAAAAAGTATTGTAATTATACCTAATTTTTATTTAAATAGTTTAATAAAAAACATTGGTTTGTGGTACCAAAAATATAATTATATTTATTTTAAATCATCATTTGAAAAATATCAATTAGTTTAAGCAGAATATTATTTTTATTATTATTATCTATTTTTTCTATAATAATATCCTTATTTTGTATTTTATTTGAAAAATGTTATGTAGCGGAGTGGGAGATTTTATCTATTAATTCTAATTCAATTTTAGCAACATTTATTTTTGATTGAATATCTTTAATATTTTTAGGGTTTGTATTATTAATTTCTTCTATAGTAATTTTTTACAGGGGTGATTATATGATAGGAGATTATAATATAAATCGTTTTATTTACCTAGTTTTGGCTTTCGTATTTTCTATGGCTATATTAATTATTAGTCCTAATTTAATTAGTATTTTATTAGGTTGAGATGGGTTAGGTTTAATTTCTTATGCTTTAGTAATTTATTATCAAAATGAAAAAAGAGCTAATGCTGGAATACTTACTGTATTATCAAATCGTATTGGAGATGTTGCTATTTTACTTAGAATTGGTTTAATATTTAAACTTGGGGGGTGAAATTTCATTTTTTATAGTTATTATATAACAGATTGTGATAGTATATTATTGAAATTATTAATTATAATGGCTGCTATAACTAAAAGAGCTCAAATTCCTTTCTCTGCTTGATTACCAGCTGCCATAGCTGCTCCTACCCCAGTTTCTGCATTAGTACATTCTTCCACTCTAGTTACAGCTGGTGTTTATTTAATAATTCGGTTTAGCCCTTCTTTATTAGGTTCTAAAGTTTCTATTTTTGTTTTACTAATCTCTTGTTTAACTATATTCATATCTGGATTGGGTGCAAATTTTGAATATGATCTAAAAAAAATTATTGCACTATCTACTCTTAGTCAGTTAGGGGTTATATTAAGAATTTTATCTTTAGGCTTTTCTACACTAGCATTTTTTCATTTATTAACACATGCTTTATTTAAAGCTTTATTATTTATGTGTGCTGGAGTAGTTATTCATAATGTAAAAGAATTCCAAGATATTCGTTATATGGGAAGACTTTGCAGAAAAATACCACTAACTAGTATGTGTATAAATTTAGCTAATTTAGCTTTATGTGGTACTCCATTTTTAGCTGGTTTTTATTCTAAAGATCTTATTTTAGAAATGGCTTTTATAAGATGAATTAATCTAGTTTGTTTTATTTTATATGTTGTAGCTACAAGACTGACTGTTTGTTATACATTTCGTTTAGTTTATTATAGGCTTACAGGAGCTTTTAATTTAAGATCTTATAGATCTGTAAGTGATAATTCTATTATTATAACTAGTCCTATAGTTGTTTTAGGATTTGGAGCTATTTTTGGAGGTGCTACATTATCTTGAATTATTTTTCCTGAAAGTTATATAATTTGTATGAGCTTATCTATTAAAATATTAACATTATTTATTAGAGTAATTGGCGGCGCCTTGGGTTATTTATTAAATATAATAACTATTGATTATAAATTAAAATCTTTTGGAATTTATAACATAGTTGTATTTATAGGTTCTATGTGATTTATACCTTTTATTTCAACTTTAAATTTCTCTAAAAATAGTCTAATAGGTGGTGCAAGATTTTATAAATTATGTGATAAGGGGTGGTCTGAGACTCTAGGTGGTCAAGGTTTATTTAACTCTGTGATTAAATTTTCTCTATCTAGACAAATTCTTCAAGATAATGGTATTAAGGTATTTATAAAAATATTTTTAGTATTATCTATTATCTTATTATTATTTATTATTTAACTTTTATAATTTATTTGCAGAGAATATCGCGCTGAAGACGCGAAAGAGGTAAAACTACCTGAAAGTGTTTTTAAAAGATTTATTCTTTAGCTTTACAGTGAAAATGTAAAATGTTTAAAATTACACTATAAAAACGAGAAATGAATGGAATTAAACCACTCAAGTTAAAAGTTAGAAGCTTTTTCTTTGGCAAAAATCTCTATTATTTGATAGGAATTAATTCAATTCAATATTATCATTAACAATGACGCACCTCTTTTTGGTTTCTATCAAAATTAGAGGTCTTGATGTCCAAAATTTAGGTCGAAACTAAACGCAATTATTTCGCTTTCTAATCAAATTAATAATAAAATTTTTATAATTTTTTAACCTCCTCATCAGTAAATAAAAACATAAAGAAAGAGTCAAACAACATCTACAAAATGTCAATATCATGCAGCAGCTTCAAATCCAAAATGGTGACCAGAGGAAAAATGACATTTATATAAACGCAATAAACAAATTATAAGAAAGGTTGTACCAATAATTACATGTAACCCATGGAAGCCAGTAGCTACAAAAAAGGTAGCCCCAAACACTGAATCTGCAATAGTAAATGGTGCTTCTACATATTCTAAAGCTTGAAGTGCAGAAAAATAGAATCCTAAAATTACTGTAATTAAAAGTCTCTGTATAGATTGTTTATGATTTCCTTCTATAATAGCATGGTGAGCTCAAGTTACAGTTGCGCCTGAAGATAAGAGAATAATAGTATTTAATAATGGAATTTGGAATGGATTAAAAGGATCGATACCTTTGGGGGGCCAAGATATTCCAATTTCTGCAGTTGGGGATAATCTTCTATGAAAAAATGCTCAGAAAAATGAAAAAAAGAATAGAACTTCAGATACAATAAATAAAATTATACCTCAACGTATACCATTTTCTACAATTTTGGTGTGAAGCCCCTGATAAGTAGCCTCTCGAGTTACATCTCGTCACCATTGAATTATTGTTAAAACTGTTGTTAACAGGCTTAGAATTAATAAATCTATATTAAATTGATGAAATCATTTAACTAAACCTGTTGTTAGTATTATAGCTCTAATAGAGCCAGTTAAAGGTCAAGGTCTTATATCAACTAAGTGATATGGGTGTATACCATGGGATAATGTCATTAGTTAACTTCACTAGCAAAAAGTGTTCTTAATACTGCAAATACATATGATTGAATTACTGCAACAGCAGATTCTAAAAGTAAAAGTAGAATTTGTGAGAAAATAAGAATAGTTAATAAATAAGAATTTAAAGAAGGTCCAGTTCCTCCTGATAGTGTTAATAAAAGATGCCCAGCTATTATATTAGCAGCTAATCGGACTGCTAATGTTCCAGGACGAATAATATTTCTGATTGTTTCAATTAGTACTATAAATGGTATTAAGATTGCTGGAGTACCCTGAGGCACTAAGTGAGCGAATATATGTTGAGTGTGATTTACTCAACCAAAAATTATAAATGTTAATCATAAGGGTAGAGATAGTGCCAAAGTTATTGTTAAATGCCTCGATCTAGTAAAAATATATGGAAAGAGGCCTAAAGAATTATTAAATACAATTAACGAAAAAAGAGAGATAAAAATAATAGTTCTTCTTTTTTGAGTAGGACCTAAAATTGTTCTAAATTCTTTATGAAGTGCTAAGTTAATTTTATTTCATAATAAAGACCACCGTGAGGGTGAAATCCAAAATAAATAAGGAATAAATAATAATCCTAAAAAAGTCGAAAGTCAATTTAATGGTAAGTTAATTAATCTTGAAGATGGTTCAAAAATAGAAAATAAGTTAGTTATCATTTTCAGTTTTTTTCTTCATATTTAATTGATATTTTATCTGCTCTTATTTTTTCAGGAGATATAACATAATAATTAGAAATAAAGAATAATAAAAAAATTAGCAAGAATATAAATATTAGATTTAATCATATAAGGGGGGCTATTTGAGGGATTAAAAAATATCTTAAGATTATTTAAGTTAAACTTATATTTAAAAATGTATTTTTTAAATAATTATAAATAAAGAGGGAATTATTAGACCAAATATATTTATAAAGATAATAAGTGGGCTAGATAATAAATTAGTTTTATTTAAATCATAAATTAAGGAAGCTTTAAATCTTGGTGCTGAAAAAGTTAAAAATGGAATAGCAATTCGTAAATAGAAATATAGTGTAATTAAAGTGCAAGATAAGAGTACGATAAACAATATAAATATATTAAAATTATTTAATTCTTGGATAATAAATCATTTGGGGATAAATCCTGTGAAAGGTGGCAGTCCACCTAAAGAAAATAACGCTATAAATATTGGAAAATTTGAAATTGAGGAAGATTCTTTTTTATCAATAAGATTACTAATATAGAAAGCTTGATGATTATGAAAAATTAGAGCCACTGATCTAGAAATACAGCAATAAAATAAAAAATATATAAACATTATATTTTCTCTTAAAATAGCGGCGGCTAGTATTCATGCTATGTGATTAATTGAAGAAAAGGCTATAATTTTGCGCAAAGATGTCTGATTAATTCCTATAATTGAACCAATAATTGCAGACAATATTGCTGATACAATAATTACAGTGTAAGTTTGTTGATATGGTACTAATAATAAAATAAGAGAAAGAGGTGCGATTTTTTGAATTGTTATTAAAATAATTAAACGTGGTCAAGATAACCCCTCTATGATTTGCGGAAATCAGAAATGGAAAGGAGCAGCTCCTAATTTTAATAATAGAGCTGAAAGAATTATAAAGAAAGAAACCTCAGAAGATATTAATATTAAAGATCTTCTAAAAATAATAAATGAAGAGCCTAAAGCCTGAATAAGAAAATATTTAAGAGCCGCTTCAGATGAGTATCGGTTATTTATTGTTAAAATAATAGGAATAAAGGACATTAAATTTAGTTCTAACCCCACTCATGCTATAAATCAAGAGGGAGCCGAAATAGCTATTACTACTCCTAAGGATAAGGTAGATATAAATATTATATTCGATAAAGATAAAAAAATCTTAAATAGAATTCTAAATTCATAATAGAAGGTTTATTCTATAGCTTATGCTTATATTTAATAATATATGTTATTATATAAAGGTAAATATAGTTATAATAAAATATATTAACTTATTATAGTTTTTTGAAAATATCTTAATTAGATAATTTAAGTACGACAAACTTATGTTATGCTTTAACTAATTCTCAAATTATAATTTGATTATTTAATTCATTTAAATTAAAAGAGAGAATATTAGTCTCATAGACGGGGTATGAGCCCGTAAGCTTTATTTAGCTTATCTTTTAAAGTATAAATAGAATAAATCTATATAATTAACAATATCAATGTTATCCTTTAATCAGGCATTATACTTAATTATATTGTTTAAGCTAGCTCTTATAGAACATTTTATGAGTGCAAATCATATATTTTAAAATAAATTATAGTTTAATAAACAATTATTCCACCCATTCTAAAGCACCCTGCCTTCATTCATAATATAATCCAAATAATAAAATAAATATAAATATTAGACCTGTTACAATCCGAGTAAAGATGTTAGATAGGTGAATAATATAAGCTAGGAGTAAAATTAGTGTAATTTCTACATCATCCTTTAATTAGGCATTATACTTAATTATATTGTTTAAGCTAGCTCTTATAGAACATTTTATGAGTGCAAATCATATATTTTAAAATAAATTATAGCTTAATGAACAATTATTCCGCCCACTCTAAAGCACCCTGCCTTCATTCATAATATAATCCAAATAATAAAATAAATAAAAATATTAAACCCGTTACAGCCCAAGTAAAGATATTAGACAGGTGAATAATATAAGCTAGGGGTAAAATTAGTGTAATTTCTACATCAAAAATTAAAAAAATTACAGCAATCAAAAAAAATCGTAAAGAAAATGGAAGCCGAGCGGATCCTTTTGGATCAAATCCACACTCATAGGGTGAATTTTTTTCACGGTCTATAGTTGTTTTTTTTGATAATAAAGATGCAATAATTATTACAGCACATCTGATTAATAAAGTAAGAAAGGTACAGAAAAGCAAAAATAAAATTATTTTTTCTAATTAATTTAGACCTTTTGGTTGGAAGCCAAATATACTTAATATACTAAAAAAATTAGCAAGAAGTATTATTTACTATTATAGGCTTAAAAGACCCACACCTACATCTTCGGTCACCTAGCTAATATAATAAATTAATCTTCTTTAGAAGATGACACCCAATTCAAAAAAGAATCAACTGATACCCTTTCGATTACAATTGGTATAAACCTATGATTTGCTCCACAAATTTCTGAACATTGACCATAGAAAAGTCCAGGTCGGGTAATTATAAATCTTACTTGGTTTAGTCGCCCTGGAATAGCATCTGCTTTTACTCCTAGTGCTGGGACTGTTCAAGAGTGAATAACATCTGCTGCCCTAATAAGAACTCGAATTTGAGTATTTATTGGTAAAACTGTTCGATTGTCAACATCTAATAGTCGAAATCTTGAAGAATCTATTTCATTAAGGGGAATTATATAAGAATCAAATTCTAATTGAAGAAAATCAGAATACTCATAACTTCAATATCATTGATGACCAATGGTTTTAAGAGTTACACTAGGGTTATTTACCTCATCTAGTAAATAAAGAAGCCGTAAAGAAGGTAATGCAATAAAAATCAAAATAAATGCAGGTAAAACAGTTCAAATAATTTCAATTGTTTGATTTTCTAGAAGAAATCGGTTAATATAAGAATTAGCAAATAAAGATGCTATTATATAACCTACAAGTGTTGTGATTAAAATTAAAACAATTATTGCGTGATCATGAAAAAAAATTAATTGTTCTATTAGGGGGGAAGCCCTGTCTTGAAATCCTATATGTGCTCATGTTGCCATTAATTTATTATTTAAAATATTATACAAATATATTAAGAGAAATTAATATAATATTTCATTACAAGAGCTTAAATCTTGGGCACTTTCTGCCATCTTAATATTCTAAAAGGATAAACATGAATCCATAACAAGATCCTAAATCTTGGGCATTATTCTGCCATTTTAGAAGTATTTTATAAATTTAAGAGTTAGATACTATTGGGATTTCTATATATCTATGATCTGCGGGAGGATAAGAATGCTCTCATTCAATTGATGTTGGAAAAAATGTTGAAAATATTACAGATCGTGAAGCGACCAGAGATTCTCATACAATAATAATAAATCCTAAAACAGCAACTAGTGAGATTATAGAACCTATTGATGATAATACATTTCATGTAGTATAGGCATCAGGGTAGTCAGAATACCGACGGGGTATTCCATTTAATCCTAAAAAATGCTGTGGAAAGAAAGTAATGTTTACTCCTACAAATATAACAAAAAAATGAATTTTAAGTCATGTAGGATTTAATGAGAGTCCTGTAAATAAGGGATACCAGTGAGTAATTCCAGCAAAAATTCCAAATACAGCCCCCATGGATAAAACATAATGAAAGTGAGCAACTACATAATATGTGTCGTGTAAAATAATATCAAGCGACGAGTTAGCTAAAACAACTCCTGTTAATCCTCCTACAGTAAAAAGGAAAATAAACCCCATTGCCCATCATAATGACGGCCTATAATTAACTTGAGCTCCATGTAGAGTTCCTAGTCACCTGAAAATTTTAATTCCTGTAGGTACCGCAATAATTATAGTGGCTGAAGTAAAATATGCTCGAGTGTCTACATCTATACCTACAGTAAATATATGATGTGCTCATACTAAAAATCCTAAAATACCAATTGCTAGTATGGCATAAATTATACCTAAAGTACCAAAAGATTCAGCTTTACCTGATTCTTGACTTACAATATGTGAAATTATTCCAAATGCAGGTAAAATCAAAATATAAACTTCAGGATGCCCAAAAAACCAAAACAAATGCTGGTATAAAACTGGATCTCCTCCCCCCGCAGGATCGAAAAAAGAGGTGTTTAAATTTCGATCTGTAAGTAGTATAGTAATTGCGCCTGCTAAAACTGGCAGTGATAATAAAAGTAGGATTGCAGTAATAAATACTGATCACACAAATAAAGGTATACGATCTAAGGTTATTCCTTGGGGTCGTATATTAATAACTGTAGTTATAAAATTTACTGCTCCTAAAATAGAAGACACCCCAGCTAAATGTAAAGAAAAAATTCCTAAATCTACTGATGCTCCTGCATGTGCGATTGCTGCAGATAATGGTGGGTAAACAGTTCATCCTGTACCTACACCTCTTTCTACCATCCCCCTAGTTAATAAAAGAGTTAAAGATGGGGGTAAAAGTCAAAAACTTATATTATTTATTCGTGGAAAGGCTATATCTGGGGCTCCTAATATTAATGGTACTAGTCAATTTCCAAATCCACCAATTATAATAGGCATTACTATAAAAAAAATTATTACAAAAGCATGTGCTGTAACAACTACATTATAAATTTGATCGTCTCCAATCAGACTGCCTGGTTGTCCTAGTTCAGCTCGAATAATTAAACTCAAAGAAGTTCCCACTATTCCAGCTCAAGTTCCAAAAATAAAATATAATGTACCAATATCTTTATGGTTAGTTGAAAAAAATCATCGTTTCGTAATTTTAAGTGGCTTTATAGTGGAAATATAAGACGTTAGATTGCAAATCTGAAAATGTAATTAAAAATTGCTAAAGCTTTTATATGTTAGTGTTAAATGCACAAAAAGTTTTGATCTTTTAAGTTTTGGTGAAAGTCCTTTACATATAAATAAGATTTAAAAGAATTTACTTATTTTTATGGCTTTGAAGGCCATTAGTTTATATAACTTAAAATCTCTATTAGTTATGTTTTTTGTATAAAGTAGCTTTAAGTTTGATTCTTGCTTATAATTTTTATATTATGATTAAAAAATACATGAAAATTATAGTGTTCCTTTATATTAAAAATTAAAAATTATATATAATATAAGTCTCAGTATTTAATTTTAAATATTAATTAAAATTAGAATTGGTAATCATTTTAATCCCGACTAAAATTTGTGCCAGCAGTCGCGGTTATACTTAAGGGGTAAATAAATACAATTTGGTGTTTATAGTAAATTATTAGTTAAATAAAACTTATTATTTTTTTTTAAAGGGTGAAATCGGAATTTAATTATAATAATAATTTTAAAAATAAAACAAAAACAAACTATAAATTTTAATATATAAACTAGGATTAGATACCCTATTATAATTAAAGTGAAAAATTGCCAGATTATTAACAGTTATTTTCTTTAAATCCAGAGAATTTGGCGGTATTTTAGTCCTTTTAGAGGAACCTGTTTCATAAACGATAAGCCACGAATATCTTACCTAATTTAAAATTTGTATACCGTCATTATCAGATAACTTTGATAGAATAAGTTGTTGAAAATAATAAAATTAAGAAAATTAGATCAAGGTGCAGTTTATAATAAGGAGTAAATGGGTTACAATAAAAATAATTTAAACGGAGTTAATAATGAAATTTAATAATGAAGGTGGATTTAATTGTAATATAATTAATTTTAATTACTTGATATAGGCTCTAAAATATGTACATATCGCCCGTCGCTTTCGCCTAAAAATGAAATAAGTCGTAACAAAGTAGATGTGCCGGAAGGCGTATCTAGAAGTTAAAGTAAAGCTTATTATAAAGCATTCCGCTTACACCGGAAAGAATATTGTGTAATTCAATATACTTTAAGATTTAAAACTTATTATTATAATAATTTTATTTATTGTTGTAAGAAAAATAATTTAAAACAAAAATATTTAGTATTAATAAAGAAACTTATAAAAGATAATAGTTAATAGTATTGTAAAAGAATGTTAATATATTGGTAAAATAATCAAATAATAGAAGTTAAAATGTGCCTTGTGTATCATAAAATAATAAATTAATTTTTACATAAAATAATCCCGAAAAAAAGGTAGTTAGATTGTTAATAAAGTTTTTGTATTAACAAAATTAATAATAACAATCTAGAGATGAAATATCAGTCGAACTTTTATATCTGGTTTTAAATAAAATGAATTTAATTCAAGCTTTATTTTATAAAAATAGAGTTAAAGAGTAGGGGGGTGAGCTTTTTACTCAATTATAAAAAAATATAAATTTAAATAGATAATTCTTGAAATTTAGGCTTATAAGTAGCCATTTTTTAAAAGTGTTTTAACTAATATTTGGAGTAATTTAATATTTAAAATAATTTTATTATAGTAATTTAAAACTATTAAAAATAATAATTAAAAGGTTATTATGTTCTTATTAGTATAAATTTATTTTATTTATAAAAATTTATTTTTAATTTTATAAAATATTATAATTTAATTTGATATTTAAAAAGAACTCGGCAAAAAGATTCTTGCCTGTTTAACAAAAAMATGTCTATATGAAGGTGTATATAGTTTGGCCTGCTCACTGATTAAATTAAAGAGCCGCAGTATTTTGACTGTGCGAAGGTAGCATAATAAATTGTCTTTTAAATAAAGGCTTGAATGAAAGGTTGGACAAAGTATCATCTGTTTCTTAAATATTTATTGAATTTGACTTTTAAGTGAAAAGGCTTAAATAAATCAAAAAGACGATAAGACCCTATAAATCTTTACAATAAATATATTTTATATTTTAGCTTATAAGTGTATAAGAAATAAAAATATAGATTTGTTGCGCTGGGGCGGCGTAGATATATAAATAAACTGTCTATAGTTTAAATACAATAATCATTGCTTAATACAAATTGATCCTTAAATAGATTAAAAGATTAAGATACTTTAGGGATAACAGCGTTATTTTTTTTGAGAGTTCTTATCGAAGAAAAAGTTTGCGACCTCGATGTTGAATTAAAGTATCTCTATGGTGTAGCCGCTATAAGAGAGAGTCTGTTCGACTTTTAATACTTTACATGATTTGAGTTCAGACCGGCGTGAGCCAGGTTGGTTTCTATCTTTTGTTAAATATAAGATTATTTTAGTACGAAAGGATTAAATAATTAAAACATTTTTATAAATTAGAATATTAATATCCTTTTTAAAAATTAATTTACAAATTAATAATATTATATAAATAATAAAAGGAAAACATTTATAAATGTTAATTTTTATTATTATGTTAGTTAATTACTTGTTACTTATTATTTGTGTTTTAGTTGGTGTTGCTTTTGTTACTTTACTAGAGCGAAAAATTCTAGGTTATATTCAGATTCGAAAGGGCCCTAATAAGGTAGGTTATATGGGTTTTCTTCAGCCTTTTTCTGACGCAGTAAAATTATTTCTTAAAGAGCAGACCGTACCTAGAATATCTAATTTTTTGCCATATTATTTATCTCCTGTTTTTAGTTTATTTATTTCTTTGTTAGTTTGAATAGTAGTTCCATACGAGAGAGGTATATTAAGATTTAATATAGGTGTTTTATTTTTTTTATGTTGTTTGAGGCTAGGAGTATATTCTACATTAAGAGCAGGATGATCTTCAAATTGTAAATATTCTATATTAGGAAGGTTGCGTGCGGCGGCCCAGACAATTTCTTWTGAAGTAAGACTGGCTATTATTTTGCTATCAGTTATTTTTTTAGTGGGAGGGTTTAATTTAAATTTATTTAATTTATATCAAGAAAAATTTTGATTGTTGTTACTAACTTTTCCTCTTTCTATAATATGATTAGCTTCTTGTTTAGCTGAAACTAACCGAACTCCTTTTGACTTTGCTGAAGGAGAATCAGAGCTAGTATCTGGTTTTAACACAGAATATAGTAGAGGTGGATTTGCGCTTATTTTTATAGCAGAATATGCTAGAATTTTATTTATAAGAATACTCTTTTCGTTAATTTTTTTAGGTGGTAGCCCTTGTAGTTTATTATTTTATATTAAAACTGTTTTTGTATCTTTTATATTTATCTGAGTGCGCGGTACTTTACCCCGGCTTCGTTATGATAAGCTTATATATTTGGCTTGAAAAAGATTTTTACCTGTTTCTCTTAATTATTTAATTTTTTTTATGGGTTTAAAGATATTTTGTTTTTGTGTTCTTTTATAATTAAGTTCAAGAAGTAGTTTAAATAAAAATTCTAGTTTTGGGAATTAGAGATAAGAACACTAGTTTTCTTTTTGA